TTTGTCCCCTTCCATTTTCTATTTGTTCGAGTATGTAAATAAATCGCGAATACGATCCAAGTAATAAAAGCCCAAGTTTCTTTTGGGTCCCAACTCCAATAGGATCCCCATGCCTCGTTAGCCCATACTGCTCCAGAAAGAATTCCTATGGTTAAAAAGATAAATCCTAGACTAATAACTCGATAACTCCAATAATCCAATTGTTGAATCAATTGTGACCTGTAATAATTTTTTGGAGAAAAAAAAGAAGTATTTTGTAAAACATTTCTTTTTTCATTCATGTATTGCATTTCACCAAAGAAAAATGACTGATTTAAATTTACTACACGATTACTCGTAGCAAAAAACTTTCTCTTTTTTCGAACTGTAATGACTAGAAGTGATACTGATAATAATGATCCACATAAAAGGGCCGCATAGCCTAATATCATCATACTTACGTGCATTATTAGCCACTCGGATTGAAGGGCGGGTACTAATATTGTGGATTTGTGTACTTCAGTTACAAGACCTGAAGTAGCAAAGCACTGCGTAAAAATAGCACTCGGGCCAATTATTGTGCTTAGAAGATTTTGATTTTTTTTGAAATATGGAACTAGAGGAATAAGGGAAAAACTCCATGAAAGAAAGATTAACGATTCATATAAATCGCTTAGTGGAAAATGTCCCGAATAAATCCAACGAGTAATTAATAATCCTGTTATACAGAAAAAAGTCATTATCATGCCCTTTTCGGATGAATCATATAGTTTTACCATTTCATCGACTAAAAAGCTTATCAAATGAATTGTAATTCGAATTGAAACGATCGAAAAAGAAATATGCGTTAATAAATGCTCTAAGATTGAAAATATCATAAAAATAAAAATAAAATAAAAAAAGAGTCCCTTAATTAGAAAATCGAAATTGGGAATTGAATTCATTATAGGATCTATTTACTTTTTTAGGAGATGATATGCCGCCACTCGGACTCGAACCGAGATGCTCTAGCACTGCTTCCTAAGAGCAGCGTGTCTACCAATTTCACCATAGCGGCTTGACTTAAACTCATAATAGACTATGAAAAAGCAATCGTCTAGATTTAAGAATTCAATTGGGTGTAATATTTTTTCAGAAAGATTCAAATTGATGAATAAAAATTCGTTCAAATAGGTATTTGAAGGTTCATTATTTTAGTTTAGAGTCTTAGTTTTTTTGTGTATTTTATACTCTCCTTGACTTGCACTCTTGTAAAACAAGATCGCCCTACTATGAATTAAGGGATAGAACCCACCCCCCCAAAAAACATTTTTTTTAATGAACTCTTTTTCATTTATTGGAGTTCAAAAAGTAAAACCCAAAAATCAATTTGATCATTGACACATATTTTTCCAGAATCCCTTCACTAAGTACTTTTGCCTGGATTGATGGCGAGAGATATATGGGGATCCATATAGCAATTCAGAGAAAATCCAAAAATAAGAAAGTTGTACAAAAAGGTTTAGAATTTTAATCAATTAGTTTCAATGATTTTAGTAACGAAAGATTTTCGATCCGCCCTTCTATTCTATAGAAAAAAGCGGATCTATAAAAGCGGATCTATAAAAAAAGAAAGTTCTATTATTAGAACAAATGGGTTGATGGGGAAAAGACTACTCCCCAACTTGGAAATCAGAAAATAGACTAAAAACAAAATGGAGTATCTTGTGTTTTTTTGAATTCGGGAAGGTAAAGAGAACAGTTCTTCTTATCCATATTCTAAGAGTGGAACGAATTCCACTTCCTATTGATTAACTCAGCAGGGAATGGAAATCGGGAATTTTTTTTCGAAATCAAATGAGTCCATTTTTCAGTCAGGCCGATTCCGATTATTCCAACGTGTTATGTTTTATTTGTTTTTTGACTTCTTTGTCGCACAAAAAAACTTTTTGAATTCCCAGTAGAAAGAGATTTCCCTAAGGAAAACGCTTTTAACGCTGCCCTATACCCCTTCCCTTTCCAAAAATTTTTACGAATACGCTTTTTTGATGCAGAAGTACGTTTTTTTGGAACTGCCATTTAAATACTCATTGGTCTAGCTGGATGTGAAAGACATCTATTGAAAAAAAAAATTTCTTTTCTAATTCATTATGTATTTCTTTTCTAGAGAATCTTTTTTTTTTTCTAAAAATTCTAAAGAATAGATAATATGTGTGAAAGGGATGGAAAAATCGCCTAAAATAGCACTCGAAAAGAATATTCTTCTTTTCGAACTTGTCAAACTTGGGAAAAATGGGCCTAATTTGACTCGAATTTTCGAATTCGAAGGAGACTCGTAATTAATCTCTTCTTTCATATGATTTGACCAATTGTAACTTCTTGATTTGAATATTTGAAGTATTTAGCCGAAAGTCAGAAAGAACAAAAATTCAAAAATTAGATTTTAGTTAGTTTAAGTTAATGCATATCTTCATTTTTTTATTGAAAAGAGGTAAGGTTCGACGAATCGGAAACAATTAATATTAATTAAGAATTCAACAAG